ACACGCACACGTACACGTACACGTACACGTACACGCATACGCACACGTACACGTACACGTACACGTACACGTACACACGTACACACGTACACACGTACACGTTCACACTATTTCAAGTATTAGGTTTTTATACGCAAACCCCCCTACCCCCCTTACATATCCAAAGTCAGTTTGCTACTAATTCATCTTGCCAAACCCCAAAAACAAGATATTAACAGCATTAAGGATACATAAGGCCAAAAATTCTAACTTGACTAAATACTGATAATCTAACTTTTCCAAAACCATTAATACTATAGTGCTACTTAAATAAGTTTATTTTCTTTTTAAGAGCTATGTCCCTAGATTCAAAATTTCAGATTTAAAACAAGGTTAATGTAGCTTAATATAAAGCAAGTTTCAGATTTAAAACAAG